CAAAATTTAATAGTATACCACTTCTACGAATCGCTCGTAATGCTGCATCTCTCCCGAGACCGGGCCCCTTTATCATGACTTCTGCTCGTTGCATACCCTGGTCCACTACCGCACGAATAGCATTTCCTGCTGCGGTTTGAGCAGCAAATGGGGTACCCCTTCTTGTGCCCTTGAACCCACAGGTACCTGCGGAAGACCAAGAAACGACCCGACCTTGTGGGTCTGTAACAGTAACAATAGTATTGTTGAAACTCGCTTGAACATGAATAACTCCTATTGGTGTTCTACACCCACTCTTACGTGAACTAATACGGCTATTTCTACGTGAACCAATTTTTGGTATAGGTTTTGTCATATTCTATTTGTCATCTCATAAATATGAGTCAGAGATATACGGATATATCCATTTCATGTGAAACCAAATCCTTATTTATTTGTACATTAGGTCTCTTAGAAAGTTAAGTTCTTTTTTATAAATATTATCCCTGTCTCTGTTTATGTTTCGGATTAGAACAAATTACTATAATTCGTCCTCGCCTACGGATCAGTCGACATTTTTCACAAATCTTACGAACGGAAGCTCTTATTTTCATATTTGTTGTTCCTTAATTCCGAATCTACTCTTTGAAAGAAAATAAGTCTCTTTTCTTTAATTAACCTTAAGTTAGTGTTTGAGCCTCAAAATGTATCCCCATGAAAATTGAAATACCTAATCGTTTGAATCTTTATTGCGAAGTCTATAAATTATACGTCCCCTTGTTGAATCATAACGGCTGACTTCTATTTTGACTCTATCTCCTGGTAGTATTCGTATAAAACTACGTCGTATCCGCCCTGAAACATAACCTAGAACCAGGTCTTCGTTATCTAAGCGAACCCAGAACATGCCATTGGGAAGTGATTCAGTAATTAAACCTTCATGGATCAATTTTTGTTCTTTCATTCCAGGTAACCTCCTTGAAGTATTAACTAATGGAGGAGGAGTGACATTAGACAACCCACCTCTACTCTCTTTTTCATAAATAGGAAGTTACGTATCAAATTCGTATACCAGATGGATCACCTCACCATATATAAAACAAAATTTCTCCTCCAATTCTTTCTAGTCGAGCTTCTCGATCTGTCATTATACCTCTAGAAGTAGAAAGAATTACAACCCCTATCCCGCCTGAAATCCTAGGAATTCGTTGAGAGTTGGAATAGATTCGCAGACCTGGTCTGCTGATACGCTTTAAAATATTTCTATATGCTCTTTTCCTATTTCTTCTATGTCGTAGGGTTAAAACCAAGAAATCCTTGTTGTTTTCCCGGTGCTTCCTAACATTTTCGATAAAACCCTCTCGCAGAAGTATTTTAACAATGTTTTCGGTAATATTAGTGGATGGTATTCGAACTGTTCCTTTTTTATCCATGTCAGCATTTCTTATATAAGTTATTATATCGGCAATAGTGTCTCTACCCATGACGAACTATCATTTTTTTTCTTTGATATAATCAACATGTTTCTTTTTTTCTTTTTCATTAAAGGTATATGCCTGAGACATAATCTACTAATTGATCCATTTCAAAGACCCTACTACACCATTGTCTCGTCTACTAGCGTTCATTATTTATAATACTTCGGGAGCTAATGAGACTATCTTAGTGAAATTTAACTGTCTCAATTCACGAGCAATCGAACCAAAAACTCGGGTGCCTTTTGGATTTCCTTCTTGATCAATGACAACTGCTGCATTGTCATCATACCGGATTATCATACCGTTGTCGCGCTTGAGTTCTTTACATGTACGTACAATTACAGCTCTGATTACTTCTGATCTTTCCAGGGGCATATTTGGCACTGCTTCTTTGATTACAGCAACAATAACGTCACCGATATGAGCATATCGGTAATTACTAGCTCCTATGATTCGAATACACATAAGTTTTCGGGCTCCGCTGTTGTCCGCTACATTCAAAAGGGTCTGAGGTTGAATCATCTTTCTTTTATTTGAGTTCTTTCAATGCAAGAGGCGAGGGGAAAAGCAAATTTTCTGTCCAGAAATAAGTAAACCAGCGATAGCGATTATAGATTATATTTTTCATCATTCATAAATATCCCTTTGGTCCGATATCCCTATTCCGCAATAACGAATTTTGTTCGTATAGGCATTTTGCGCGCCGCTATTTCCATAGCGGCTCTGGCTACGGTTTCTGATACTCCGCCCATTTCATAAAGTATTCGATCCGGTTTAACGACGGATACCCAATATTCGGGAGATCCCTTCCCCGAACCCATACGTGTTTCCGCGGGTCTTAGTGTAACGGGTTTGTCGGGGAATATACGTACCCATATTTTTCCGCCACGACGGGCATATCGTGAGATTGCCCGGCGCCCTGCTTCTATTTGTCTAGATGTGATCCAAGCGGGTTCAAGTGCCTGAAGCGCATATCTACCGAAACAAATACGATTGCCCCGATAAGATACTCCTTTCATTCTTCCTCTATGTTGTTTACGAAACCTGGTTCTTTTGGGGTTATAGTTGATGGTAGTGTCTCAATTCCATCTCTACTACAGAACCGGACATGAGAGTTTCTTCTCATCCAGCTCCTCGCGAATGAAACGATAAATAAACTCTAAATAATATTAGAATTATTTAATGAATTAATGAATGAAATTTCGCGGGCGAATATTTACTCTTTTATATTTATCTGCTTTATTCGTAGGGTCGCTCCATAACCTCTTCGAAGAAATCAGTTCGTTCCCGGCGCGTTCCGCCATCCCGTCCAGTGAATCATTAGGATTTGTTTTTAATCGAATCCTCCGCAGTCACAGGTTCCGTCGTTCCCATAGCTTCTCCTCCATTAATGTCGAGGTCCGAATTCTGCAATGGAGCTTATAATTTAATCTGTCCCTGAGTCAATCTCCTCAGTCTCTATCGACTCAATGCTCTTTATTTTTTCCTATGAAATCCATCTAAATTATAGATGAATTGAATTATATTATAGTATATGATGCCTTATCACATTGCCCTTTCTGAGATGATTCATAGACCATACATATTGGAATAATATATCATTTCTTTTCCCCTTCTCCCTTTCTCTCATCCTTCCATTCATCCGCATTCCTCTATTTTGGTTTCACAACTTACACAATCAATCAAGATTCATTTTTACTTTATTGAAAAAGGATTTCAGTTGCTACAAATATATGATTATTATCTCATATAATGACCGATTCCTTGGATCTTGAGAATACGAAGCAATGAGCTGGTTATTAATTTATATTAGGTAGGGTCCAATTCTTTCTTTTAGTCCCAACGAGTCACACACTAAGCATAGCAATTCTATCATATCAAAGTGGTAAATCGAATTGTTATTCAAACATATATAATTGATCCGTTTTGACTAAATAGAAAAAGACCTAAACTAAATTGAGTTTTTTGCCCTGTCCATGGATAAGTATCCATGAATAGAATCGCAAGAAAAGGAGCCATTACTCTTCATCCAAAAATATCCAAATTTTTATCCCTAATACTCCATAGATAGTTCGAACTGGATAGGAACAATGATCAATTTTAACTCGAATGGTCTGCAGGGGAACCCTACCTTCTCTAATCCATTCAACGCGGGCAATTTCGTTTCCATTGAGACGTCCTGCAATTTGTACCTGAATTCCCTTTGCATCCGCTTGTTCAGCTAATTCAATAGCTTTTTTCATTGCCTTTCGAAAGGAAACTCTATTCTTTAATTGCAGAGCGATATATTCTGCAAGAATATTAGGTTGCCCGTAAGGTCTTGCAACTCTTGCAATAGCAATGTTGAGTCTTCGGTTCACAGAATGAAAGCTTTTTTGTACATTAGTCTGTAATTCTTCGATTCCTCGGGCTCTACCCTCCATTAACATATTGGCGAATCCAATATGAATTATGACTTGGATCAAATCGATTCTTTTTTTAATATCTATACGTGCAATTCCTTCAAAACCTGAGGATATTCTCATATGTTTTTGTACATAATTCTTGATACAATCCCGTATTTTTTCATCTTCCTGGAGACCTTTGGAATAATTTTTTGGTTGTGCGAACCAAAAGGAACGATGACTTTGGGTTGTACCAAGTCTGAAACCAAGTGGATTTATTTTCTGTCCCATATCTACCTACCAATATTCTCTTTCTAAACTAAAAGTAATGTTTTGAAAATCAAATATTTTTAAAATTGAAGTTAGGTCTTTCGCTCAATACAATAGTTATATGACAGGTGGGTCTTTTTATTGGGTAACTACGTCCCCGAGCTCGCGGTTTTAACCTTTTGACGATAACACCTTCGTTGACTTCGGCTTTACTAATAAATAAATCAGCTTCTTTCAAACCCCTATTGTGACTAGCATTTGCTGCTGCGGAATAAACTAATTTGAAAATGGGGTAACATGCTCGATAAGGCATGAGTTCCAGTATCATAAGTGTTTGCTCATAGGAGCAACCGCGAATTTGATCAATTACCCTTCGTGCTTTTTGAGCAGACATACCTATATGTCGAGCTAAAGCTCGTATTTCTGTACCCGAGGTCTTCTTTATCATAGGGTTTTACCTCACACACACCAATAAAAATAAGAATAAATCATGAGAGCACTTATTTAACTTTTTATTACATTAATACATTAACTATATTAATATTATCGCCGAGATCTATTATCGTTTCTCGCGTGTCCCCGGAAAGTCAGAGTAGGCGCGAATTCTCCCAATTTGTGACCCACCATACGCTCCGTTATATAAATAGGTAAATGCTCCTTCCCGTTATGAACAGCAATTGTATGACCGACCATTGCAAATATAATGGTGGATGCCCGGGACCAAGTTACTATTATACTTCTTTCCTCCGCCTTGTTGAGCTTCTCAATTTTACTTAATAAGTGATTAGCTACAAAAGGATTTTTTTTAGATGAACGGGCCACAAGTGATTACTCCCCCTTCTTTTCATTTTTTTTTTCATTTTGTGAAGACGAAAAAACCGATTTGATTGAATATTGAACCATTCACATCATTCATTATTTATTATTTCTCTTTCTATTTACTTACGGCGACGAAGAATAAAAATATCACTATATTTATTCCTTTTCCTACTCCTTCTTCCAAGCGCGGGATAACCCCAAGGAGTTGTGGGTTTTTTTCTACCAATCGGGGCCCTCCCTTCACCACCTCCATGGGGATGGTCTACAGGGTTCATAACTACTCCTCTTACTACAGGACGCTTACCTAGCCAACATTTAGATCCGGCTCTACCCAAACTTTTCTGGTTCGCCCCGACATTACCCACTTGTCCGACTGTTGCTGAGCAGTTTTTGGATATCAAACGAACCTCTCCAGATGGTAATCTTAATGTGGCCGATTTACCCTCTTTTGCAATCAGTTTCGCTACAGCACCTGCTGCTCTAGCTAATTGTCCACCCTTTCCAAGTGTTATTTCTATGTTATGTATGGCCGTGCCTAAGGGCATATCGGTTGAAGTAGATTCTTCTTTTTGATCAATAAAAACCCCTTCCCAAACTGTACAAGCTTCTTCCAAAGCATACGGCTTTCTGGATGTAGATGATGATATCTAGACAGATGGATCTTATATGAATCGTATGATGAAGTACCACATGAGTGGATATATAGGAATCCAAATCTGCCGAATCACTCATGCTACGATCTTCTACATCCTAGGTCTCCCCATTCCGTCATCTGGCTTATGTTCTTCATGTAGCACTCAGACCGAATGACTCTATGAAATTACGTCGATACTTCCATTCCACATATTACGGGTAACGTAGGAGACATCTCTATTTTTCCCCCGGGGGATCTTTAGAATTACCACTGCTTAGCTTTCAATTCGCCTCTGACCATCAAATGAAATGTGAATAACCCATCCTCCTCTCTTTGAAACAAGGGGCGCTTCCGGTTCTATCCGTGCTTCAAACAATTTTGTCTTCTCCATATTACCATATCTCTAGAGTCAATAATTTTATATGAGGAACCACTGAACTCAATCACCTGCTGCCGTTACTCTTCAGTTTTCTGTTGAGGTCTATCCCGTAGAGGTACTCAAATTGGATCAGTGATCGATTTCTAGGTTTTGTCGTAAACCTAATTGGTTACTTCCAATTACGTAAATCAATAGTTCAAACCGCACTCAAAGGTAGGGCATTTCCCATTGATATAGGAACTTCTGTACCAGAAACAATGGTATCTCCAATTATAGCCCCTCTGGGATGTAAAATATATCTCTTCTCACCATCCCCATAGTGTATGAGACAAATGTATGCATTTCGATTAGGGTCGTATTCTATGGTTACGATTCTACCAGATATGTCTTTTTCATTCCGTCGAAAATCGATTTTACGGTATAGACGCTTATGACCTCCCCCTCTATGCCTTGCGGTAATTATTCCTCTGGCATTACGACCTTTACCACAACGATGCTGTCCATAGATCAATTTTGTTCGTGGATTGGATTTCGCTTGACTGTCTACGGCTCCTTTGCGTGTGCTAGGGGTAGAAGTTTTGTATAAATGTATGGCCATGTTATTAAGTATTGATTTTTTTTTATTTAAGTTCTTTTCTCTATAAGAGGTGGAATAGAATAACCCGGTTGAAGCGTAATGATCATACGTCTGTAATGCATTGTATGTCGCATAATAGGTCCCATTCTTCTACCCTTTCCCGGGAGTCGATGGCTATTCATAGCTACTACCTTGACACCAAAGAAGAGTTCGATCCAATGCTTTATTTCTGTCCTAGTTGATCCTGATTCGACATTAGAAGTATATTGATTGTTCCCCAATAACCGAATACTTTTTTCTGTAAATACTGCATATTTGATTCCATCCATAAATCCATTTTCTTCCCTATGAGTTCCAGTATCTATAAGAATTAGAATTCTTACCGTTTCTACCGTTTCTATCTTATTCTTATAGTATGAATATACCAATTAGTTATCTATGGATGATGAGATTCCGTTGATACGGAGCCAATTCTATTATTGAACGTTCCAATTCGCGTGCATCCAGCAGGAATTGAACCTACGAATTTGCCAATTATGAGTTGGGCGCTTTAACCATTCAGCCATGGATGCTTCGCGGAGACTCGTCATCAACGGGGGCTGTCTTTGTGTAAGTGGATTTCAATTGAAATATAATCTTTCGTTTAGGAGAAATCAATGAAACGGCATCAATTCAAATCCTGTATTTTTGAATTGAGAGAGATATTGAGAGAGATCAAGAATTCTCGCTATTTCTTAGATTCATGGACCAAATTCGATTCAGTGGTGTCTTTCACTCACATTTTTTTCCACCAAGAACGTTTTGTGAAACTCCTTGGCCCCCAAACTTGGAGTGTCCTGCTTTCACGTGATTCACAGGGTTCAACAAGCAATCGATATTTCACGATCAAAGGTGTAGTACTGCTTGTAGTAGCGGTCCTTATATATCGTATTAACAATCGAAATATGGTCGAAAGAAAAAATCTCTATTTGATGGGGCTT